TCAACTAAATGGGATTTCCATAGCAATTGGGGTTATGGATTTCCAGTTCATGGGAGGTAGTATGGGATCCGTAGTAGGCGAGAAAATCACCCGGTTGATCGAATATGCTACTAATAGATCTCTACCTGTTATTATAGTGTGTGCTTCTGGAGGAGCACGCATGCAAGAAGGAAGTTTGAGCTTGATGCAAATGGCTAAAATATCTTCCGCTTTATATGATTATCAATTCAATAAAAAGTTATTCTATGTATCAATCCTTACATCTCCTACAACCGGTGGAGTAACGGCCAGTTTTGGTATGTTGGGAGATATCATTATTGCTGAACCCAATGCTTACATTGCATTTGCGGGTAAAAGAGTAATTGAACAAACATTGAATAAGACAGTACCCGACGGTTCACAAGCGGCTGAGTATTCATTCCATAAGGGCTTATTTGATCCAATCGTACCACGTAATCCTTTAAAAGGTGTTCTGAGTGAATTATTTCAGCTACACGGTTTCTTTCCCTTGAATCAAAATTCAAGTAGAGCGCTAGGCTCAGGTATTTGTAGCGAACTTTAGTTCATCGGAATCAAAGTCAAAATAAGAAGAGTGGGGTTTTCTTTGGTAACATAAGTTCTATAGGAAGTTTCGGATAATTACTTTTTTTTTTATCCAGATTTTTTATCCTACCCCTATTCATGATTAGTAATCAGGAACTCTCTATCAAGAGGAAAAGAGTGAATTCTTCCTTCCGCGGAAAGGAATTGGGAAAAAAATCAAAAGAATTTCATGTTCCCTTCTTTCATATTAATATATATCGTATTAATAATATATAAATAGACCGTATTAATCTATATATATAGATTAATTCAAATCTATTAAGGGAAGTGTTGTATATTTTTTTTATCTCCCGAGAACTTACATTTTGACTATGAATTCCTGTTGGATCGGATTCTAACGAATCCTTAGGAAACTCGTAAGAAACTCTTTATTAGAAGATAAGGGCGGTAGGACAAGAATAATAAAGCAGATTATCAGCCATATATTTCTTGTAGAAAGATAATATAGGGACACTTATTTAGCTCTACATTCCTTGCACTTATTATATATATATATACTTAATAATACTTATAATAGATATACTTATCATAACATAAGATATCTTTATAACAGGTACAAATATGAAATCGAGGTACCCATTCTATGACAGATCTCAATTTACCCTCTATTTTTGTGCCTTTAGTGGGCTTAGTGTTTCCTGCAATTGCAATGGCTTCTTTATCTCTTCATGTTCAAAAAAACAAGATTGTTTAGATCCGATAGGGAAAAATTTCATCAATTTATTTCAACACTTGGACTTGGATCATAGATCTCTATTTAGTGGAATATGGTACGACATGTGGCTCCTTCCGAGCACAAATAAAAAAGTGGTTATGCATGCGGATACATGATATATGGATAAATCCATATGCATGTATATGTGGGGATAGCGGTTTTAAAATGGATCAGCGGATATCTGAAATAGAAAGTCAACGTATCTATATTATGTAGATATACATAGTGGTATCATATGAAGGGGATGTTATTATTTTATATCTAACCAATTCGATGAATTACTCCTAATAGTTCACATCATAATAGTGCTAGTTGATGAGAGTGACTTCGGGAGCAAAACAAAAAAAAAAAAGTAAAATCAAATTCATTTGGCTTATTCCCTTCTCTCAATTCCAATAGGGTGCAACTGGATCTAGTATGAACTATCGATCAGAACGTATATGGGTAGAACTTATAACGGGGTCTCGAAAAACAAGTAATTTCTGCTGGGCCTGTATCCTTTTTTTAGGTTCACTAGGGTTCTTATTGGTTGGAACTTCCAGTTATCTTGGTAGGAATCTGATATCCTTATTCCCGTCTCAGCAAATAATTTTTTTTCCACAAGGAATCGTGATGTCTTTCTATGGGATCGGGGGTCTGTTCATTAGTTCCTATTTGTGGTGCACAATTTCGTGGAATGTAGGTAGTGGTTATGATAGATTCGATAGAAAAGAAGGAATAGTGTGTATTTTTCGTTGGGGATTTCCTGGAATAAATCGTCGCATCTTCCTTCGATTACTTATGAGAGATATCCAATCGATCAGAATAGAAGTTAAAGAGGGTCTTTATCCTCGACGTGTCCTTTATATGGAAATCAGAGGCCAGGGCGCCATTCCCTTGACTCGTACTGATGAGAATTTTACTCCACGAGAAATTGAACAAAAAGCTGCGGAATTGGCCTATTTCTTGCGCGTGCCAATTGAAGTATTTTGAAATGAACTGAAAGAATGAATGCTTTCTCAGTATGAGAGAAGGAACCCCCTTATTTAATATAACTGAAGTTTCTTCGGAACGTTCATTCGAGCAAAACATGTTAGATTCTATTTACCCCGTTCCGTTGGTAATCCTTCCGTGGCCATAGACCATAGAATAAAGCAGGCGGACGTATACGGAACAACCATAATAAGAAGCAATTTTGGTCGACCAAAACTATTTTTGATGCATATAGAACTCAATTCTACTAGTAACAAGTCTAATAAGTATGTATTCATCACACATATCAGAGCACTTCGGAATACAGTACATAATTTCTTCCCTTTTTAGGGCCAATACTTTGAATTGATACATTCGATACAGATGTATCATATCTCGTTAATTATCTTTCTTTTGTCAATCGATGTTTCTTTTTTGATCTTAGCTCTTTGATGACCAAACGCTTAGATTTTTCATAACTATCTCTCTCGTTTTGCCACCCATTTCGGATTTCATTATTAATATTCTTCAGAAATATCCCTTCAATTATTCCTGGGTTGAGGGTAGCCAGTGAAATATTTCGAAAAAAAAAAAAATAATTGAGGGGAGTTCTTTCGTCTAGAAATCCAAATAATATTCATTATTTCAAGTGGTTCTTTTGGGCATTCATCGAAAGAACAAATGAGGATATAATTGGTGCGAATTTGACCAACTGAGATATCTGGGAAAAATATTTGATTATTTCTTCATTCGAAACGGACCCTTATTCTATTTCTATATTCTTTTTAGGTCCAAGGACTAAACAATTCAAAAAAAAAAAAAGGAATAGATCCATAGGTTCCATACCTTGTTATAGAACTCATGCTTCATAGAAATATCGGATCAGATAGAGTCGGCGAATGAAGCGGGTTCATTAACAATTCACAGATTCAAAGTGTCAAAAAAGAAAGCATTGACTCCCCTCCCATATCTTGCATCTATAGTCTTTTTGCCCTGGTGGATCTCTCTCTCATTTAATAAAAGCCTGGAACCTTGGGTTACTAATTGGTGGAATACCGGACAATCCGAAACTTTTTTGAATGATATTCAAGAAAAGAACGTTCTAGAAAGATTTATAGAATTAGAACAACTATTCTTGTTGGATGAAATGATAAAAGAGTACCCGGAGACACAGATACAAAAGCTTCGTATAGGAATCCACAAAGAGACGATACAATTGGTCAAAATGCACAATGAAGATCATATCCACATCATTTTGCATTTCTCGACAAATATAATCTGTTTTGCTATTCTAAGTGGTTATTCTATTCTGGGTAATGAAGAACTTGTCATTCTGAATTCGTGGGTTCAGGAATTCCTCTATAGCTTAAGCGACACAATAAAGGCTTTTTCTATTCTTTTATTAACTGATTTATGTATCGGATTCCACTCACCCCGTGGTTGGGAAATAATGATTGGTTCGGTCTACAAAGATTTTGGATTTGCTCATAACGATCAAATTATATCTGGTCTTGTTTCCACTTTTCCAGTCATTCTAGATACAATTTTGAAATATTGGATCTTCCATTATTTAAATCGTGTATCTCCTTCACTTGTAGTGATTTATCATTCAATGAATGAATGAAGAACTCATTTGATCTGCTGATATCAATCAAATCATGATGCTACTTCGTACATAAACAAACCATTTTGAAGCTTACTCACTCTTTATACTTCTACCCACCCAGGGGATTCCTCCTATATTTCAGTACAATTATTCCAGTACAATGGCAGAATCGTGGATAGGGAACTATACTAGCTACCTACCTAATTTATTGTAGAAATTTCCGGGATCAATGATTGGACCATGCAAAATAGAAATACCTTTTCTTGGGTAAAGGAAGAGATGACTCGATTCATTTCCGTATTGATCATGATATATGTAATAACGCGGACATCTATTTCAAACGCATATCCCATTTTTGCGCAGCAGGGTTATGAAAATCCACGAGAAGCAACTGGGCGTATTGTATGTGCCAATTGCCATTTAGCTAATAAGCCCGTGGATATTGAGGTTCCACAAGCTGTGCTGCCTGATACTGTATTTGAAGCAGTTGTTCGAATCCCTTATGATATGCAACTGAAACAAGTTCTTGCTAATGGTAAAAAGGGGGCTTTGAATGTAGGGGCTGTCCTTATTTTACCCGAGGGATTCGAATTAGCTCCCCCCGATCGTATTTCTCCCGAGCTGAAAGAAAAGGTGGGCAATCTGTCTTTTCAGAGTTATCGCCCCACTAAAAGAAATATTCTTGTGGTGGGTCCTGTTCCTGGTCAGAAATATAGTGAAATCGTCTTTCCCATTCTTTCTCCGGACCCTTCTACTAAGAAAGACGTTCACTTCTTAAAATATCCCATATACGTAGGCGGGAACAGGGGAAGGGGTCAGATTTATCCCGATGGGAGCAAGAGTAACAATACAGTCTATAATGCTACAGCAGCAGGTATAGTAAGCAGAATAGTACGTAAAGAAAAGGGGGGATATGAAATAACCATAGCCGATGCATCGGATGGACACCAAGTAGTTGATATTATACCTCCAGGACCAGAACTTCTTGTTTCAGAGGGCGAATCCATCAAGCTTGATCAGCCATTAACGAGTAATCCAAATGTGGGTGGATTTGGTCAGGGAGATGCAGAAATAGTACTTCAAGATCCATTACGTGTCCAAGGTTTGTTGTTCTTCTTGGCATCT